ATCTTTCCGATTCGATATGAGGCAATTTAAGATTAAGATTTTTTCATTCATTCCCATCCAATCAAAAAATACCTTTTTGTAATTTATTTCGGAATTTGAATCGATTGGAAGATAAAAAAGACCATTATTATGAATTTTATCCATTATTGGGTCCTTATTAGTAGGTTCAACCTGAATATTTTTATTAATTTTACACAAAAATTTTCTATCCTTATTTTTTTCCATATATATAATATCGCTTTTTCCTAGATAATTCTTGCTAGGAATATTCTTGAGTATGTTAAAAAATTTTTCTTTATTTCTGGTAGAATTTTCTTGGTTCTTATTTGTTTCTAATGATGATCTATAAATATAGGAGTTATTCTTAGTTTCAGAATGAATATATTTATATGATAAAAGATCATATCTATAGTTTTTTTTTAAATTCTCCTCTTTATTTGGTAATAAATACACTTTCGAATTTTGTTTTTTTTTTGAATCCAGTAATTGGTCTTTTTCAGAGGAATACCATTTGTTTAAATCTTTATTTTGAGACGTATGGCATTGATTGATTCTATTTTGCCATTTTTGGGGGATTAATCTAGACGATTTAATCTGAGATAAATCGTATTGATAATGACCTCTTAACCAGTTTTTCCATGGATTCATTCCATAATTTGGAAGTTTCTTATGTGTTACTTTGGAATGAAATATTCCTTGTCTTCCAAAAAAATCCTTTATTTCAGTCTTAAGAAAAAAAGACGGTCCATTATATTGAAGAATAGATCTTAACTTATTGAAGTTAATAATTTGGGTTTGTGATAATTTTAACAATACATATTTTTGTGACAAGTAAGATAAATCAAAAAAAATATCTGACTTCCGCTTACTATTTTTAAGATTCTCAAAAGCCCTTTTTATAGTCATAGGCGAAATAAAGTCAATTTTATTTTGTTTTGTTTTATTAATACTTTCTTGATTTGTTTCATTATTGTCAATGTATTTATCATTATCAAGAATTTTTTTTGTTGATTCGATAAAAAGTTGTAGAGCGATTCTGCGCATATTAATGATACATAGAAAGATATCTATGTATATTTTTTCAATGAAAAATTGAACTATTAATTTAATATTTTTTCTTTTTAATCTTTTCAAAATTTTTGGGAATGATTCTGCATTATTCTTTTTCTTTTTTTTGATTCCTGGCATTACTTTTTTTTTATTTTTTTTCATTATTTCTATTTCATTTCTGATTGTGTTTCTTCTATCAATCTTATCTTTGATTTCTTCTTCTGCCTGTGAAAAATTTGTCCAACCTGTAGATCCAATTTGACTAAGTGATTCATGAATTATCTGATTGCTGATTATGGAACCCTTTTCTGTTTGAGTTTCACTTGATTCATATATTTCTCTCGATATCAATTCTCTCCGTATAAATAATGGAATTTTCTTGCTGTTTAAAAGTTCTTTTATTATTCGTTTTACAAAGAAAACTGCTTTTGCTTCTTTCTTTTTTATTTTTTTAAAAATGCTTCGAACTCTCAAATTGAATTTTCTGATTTCGACTTGATAGTCTATATCTTTCAAAATGGGTTCAAAAAAGGAAGGTGTTTTTCGAGGAGGACCAAAAGGATATTCCGTTTCCATTCCCAAAACTGTTAAAAAACAAGAATCAAAATCCTCTTGTTGCTTTAGATCTCTATCAGAATCAGAGAGTCCTAGCTTAGATCTGTGCCAAGGTTTCAAATGAAAAGGATATAGGATTTTAATCTGAAAACCCCCTCTAAACCAATTTTTAGGAAGTTTTGTTTTGGAGAATTGAAGACCATTAGAGCTGCATTTTAGATAAATTTCTCTATTCCAATCTTGGAAATCCTCATACCATTCTGGCGATTGCCGTAATAAAATACGGACAATATTCTTAGCTATTATCAATAAGGGTAATTTAATATATCTTCTAAAATTTGATTGAACTAGTAACAGAATACTTCTTGTTTTTTGTGCATGTGGAATGTTCTCCCAGAATTCCATTGTGTCTTCCTGGGTGTTTTTTTTTATTTTGAATTGTTGATCCAAAATTTCTAATTCTGGCTTTTTACCGAACAAACCTCTAATATTAAAAAACAGTTTGATTAGGTCGGATATAGGAAAAGGATAATCTTCCATTTTTTCCAAAAAAAGGGGGGAATGGGGATTTCTTTGAGACGGTCCCCAAATAACTATTTTACGCCTTTGAGAGCGCATAGATCCTTTGATTACGGATCGACGAAAATCTGGTTCTTCCAAATAACTTATAAAACCCAAATCTTTATTCAATTTTTTATAAAGATTAGAATTTGTGAAATCAGACGTATTCAAAGTTCCTAAAGTTCGTCTCGAACGATTTAAAAAAGTTATAGGTTTAAATCTTCTTGTTCGAAGCTGGTGCGACAACCCTTGCATTACGCCTTGTTCTTTTCGTCGTTTTTTTAAATGTTGGTGCAACTCGTTGATTAATTTGTATGACCATCGAGGGAGTTTT